CCTGAAGTTGTCGGAATTATTCGTAATAAGATATTGGCTATAATTGAAAAGGTCTTATCAATAAAATTTCCATTTATCCGCGATCTAGGCATAGGTAGCAATCCATTCTATAATTATTCTCATTACCTCTCGTGGTAAACCGATCCCACAAAGAAAAGAATTGTACAGTACGAAATAACATAAAAACAGATTCATTAATAAAAAAGATATGAGCCCTGTATTTATATTTATTCAAATTGTTCCTTTTTGACAGGAATCAAAAAAAAACAAAGAAATAAATATTGGAGTACGCTTCGATTTCATCCTAATGTAAATGGAGTAGTATACCAACAAAAGAAAGTATTCAATTTCATTGAAGTTACAGATGAGAATAACGAAAAATTTTTTTATTGAATTCTCATCCAAAGAAGAAAAAAAGATCGAATAACCATTCTATGATGAAAAAACCCGCCCGTTTTATTTTGTATGCATAGGAGGTATACACTATACAATCAACTATATATATATAATTTTTCTGAATACTGGACTGGAAAGGAATTTGAGAATTATTAAGATATAAGATATGGAATTATAGTCTAAATAGAATCGTGATCTAAAGAGATCCATTAACCTAAGTGCAAAAATAGACCCATCAATCGGCGGATTCGTTATAATTTAGTGATTGCCTTCGGTACCGGTATAAAATAATAGAAAAAGAGGCGAAGGCTGGTTTTGCAAACATGAATAGAATGTTTCTAACAGTTTTCATATTTTATATTTATCCGCCTAACCTCAAAAGAAAGATCTTTCTTTGACTTTGATGAAAATTTATATATTTTTTATAGTTATAATTAGTTAATTGGTCGTTCCTATCCAATAATCTACTAGTACCGGCTCGCTATTCACTCGGTTTTTGGGTCATAATCATTATGTAGGAGAGATGGCCGAGTGGTTGAAGGCGTAGCATTGGAACTGCTATGTAGGCTTTTGTTTACCGAGGGTTCGAATCCCTCTCTTTCCGTACCTTCATCTAATTCACTGATCTTACTAACCAAAAGAGTAAAATATATAAAATTATATTCCAACACAAAACAGTTAGACCGTTCTTTGATATATATTGATATATATATATATTTTATTCCTAATTACTGTGTCACGGAAAATACTGAAAGGAAAAGAGTAGACAAGGAATGAAAACCTCCCTCCCGTTCTATGATACCTAAATCGGAGAAAAATCCGGATCAAACTCTTATTTATCTTAACCTTAGGTTAATTTACTTCGACGAAAGGGATCAAAATTGTCCGAACCCTTGTGATTTTTTATTTTATTTTCGTTAGGTTTAGGTCTGGCGCGAATAATATTCTACGACTAGCAATTCATTTATTTTCAAACCGACCCATTTACTATCTATTATTTGATTGACTAATCCTTTATATTGGAATGGTTGAAGAGTCAAATGTTTTGGCATTTCATCCTGAGAGGATGAATTGAAAGAATTTTGAATCAAAGCTCTAGAGTTTTGTTCATCCCTCGCCGTAATAATATCTCGGGGTTTGCAGCGATAACTTGGTATATCTACTATACGACCATTGACTAAAATATGTCTATGGTTAACCAATTGACGGGCTCCAGGAATAGTCGGAGCCATACCCAATCGAAAAAGGATGTTATCCAAGCGCATTTCAAGTAATTGGAGTAAAACCTGACCTGTTGACCCCTTGGCTTTGCCAGCGATACGAACGTATTTAAGTAATTGTCGTTCTGTAAGACCATAATGAAAACGCAACTTTTGTTTTTCTTCTAGACGAATACGATATTGAGATTTTTTACCGGAACGTGATTGGTTTCTAAGATCACTTCCGGCTCTAGGCCTTTTATTAGTTAGTCCCGGTAAAGCTCCCAGGCGGCGTATTTTTTTGAAACGAGGTCCCCGGTAACGCGACATAAAGACTCCTTATTCTTATTTATATTTTTATATTGAATTCTTATTGATGAAATTTCATTTTACAGAATAAACCTAAACTAAAACTGAACTAAATGATAAATGAATCGAAGTTTACGGAAGTAGTGTACTTGTACTCTAAAGAATAATTAGATGAATAAATATCCAGACCCTTCTATTTCTATTCTATATATATATTCTATATATATTCTATATAAAGATTCTATATAGATAAAAAATAGATAAAAGGGATTCTTTTCATGGCATAGTTGTAAGTTCCTATAAGATAAAAAAGATATTTTTCAATATTATTTGATTTCGGATTTAAAAAGGGCATTCTCAATCATGTAAAAACTCGAAGAAAATAAATAGAGAAAAGCCGGCTATCGGAATCGAACCGATGACCATCGCATTACAAATGCGATGCTCTAACCTCTGAGCTAAGCAGGCTCACATAAGATAAATTCTACCTGCAAGGGGATTCAATAAACTATTGTTAGCTATTAATTAATATTCTTGGCGATTACTATTAGCTAGTCATAATGAATATGACTATCGAAAAAATATAATATAGAATT